AGGAAAAAGAGGCAAAAGAAAAGGAAAAAACAAAGGAGGAGAAACAGGAAGAGAATGAACGGATAGCAATAGCAGAAAATTGGGATACTATTCTATTTGCTCAAGCAATAAGAGGTTCTATGTTAGTAACACAATCGATTCTTAGAAAATACATCGTATTGCCTTCATTGATAATAGCTAAAAATCTCGGCCGTATGTTATTATTTCAATTCCCCGAGTGGTATGAGGATTGGAAGGAGTGGAATAGAGAAATGCATGTTAAATGCACCTATAATGGTGTTCAATTATCAGAAACAGAATTTCCGAAAGACTGGCTAACAGACGGTATTCAAATAAAGATCCTATTTCCCTTCTGTCTGAAACCTTGGCACAGATCTAAGCTACGATTCGATCATAGAGATCGAATGAAAAAGAAAGGAAAAAAAGAAAATTTTGGTTTTTTAACAGTCTGGGGGATGGAAACTGAACTACCTTTTGGTTCTCCCCGAAAAGGACCTTCGTTTTTTGACCCCATTTGGAAAGAACTCGAAAAAAAAATTCGAAAAGTGAAAAAGAAATGTTTTCTAGTTCTAAGAGCTTTAGGAGAAAGAAAAAAATGGTTTCTAAGGGTCTTAAAAGAAAAAACAAGATGGATTCTCAAAACAGTTCTATTTATAAAAAGAATAATAAAAGAGTTTGCAAAAGTAAATCTAATTTTCTTATTTGGATTGAGGAAAGTATATGAACCAAATGAAAATAGAAAAGATTCTATAATTAGTAATAAGATTAACCATGAATCGATCATTCGAATTAGATCTGTGGATTGGACAAATTATTCACTGACAGAAAAAAAAATGAAGGATCTGGCTGATAGGACAACCACAATCCAAAATAAAATAGAAAGGATTACAAAAGACAAGAGAAAAGTATTTCTAACTCCAAATAGAAAGATTAGTCCTAACGAGACAGGTTGTGATGATAAAAGATCGGAATCACAGAAACATATTTGGCAGATATCAAAAAGAGGAGGTGCCCGATTAATACGTAAATGGCACTATTTTATGAAATCTTTCATTGAAAGAATCTATATGGATATCTTTCTATGTAACATTAATATTCCCAGAATAAATGCACAACTTTTCCTTGAATTTGAATCAACAAAAAAAATTATCGACAAAGACATTTCCAATGATGAAAGAAATAAAGAAGGAATTGATGAAACAAATCAAAATGCAATTCACTTTATTTCGACTATAAAAAAGTCTCTTTCTAATATTAGTAATAATAAATCACAGATTTATTGTGACTTATCTTCCTTGTCCCAAGCATATGTATTTTACAATTTATCACAAATCCAAATTATTAATAAGTATTACTTGAGATCTGTACTTCAATATCGCGGAGCATATCTTTTTCTTAAGGATAGAATAAAGGACCATTTTGGGACACGAGGAATATTGGATGCCAGATCAAGGTCTAAGAAACTTCCGAATTCTGGAATGAATGAATGGAAAAATTGGTTAAGGGGTCATTATCAATACAATTTATCTCAGACTAGATGGTCTAAATTAGTACCGCAAAAATGGCGAAATAGAGTCAATCAACGTCGTATGATTCAAAATAAAGACTCAAAAAAAGATTCATATGAAAAGGAAAAAGACCAATTAATTCATTACGAGAAACAAAATAATTATGTAGTGAACTCATTACCGAGTCAAAAAGAAAAATTTAAAAAACACTACAGATATGATCTTTTATCACATAAATATATTCATTATGAAGACAGGAAGGACTCATATATTTATGGATCGCCATTCCAAGTAAATGGAGACCGAGAGATTCCATATAATTACAACATGCCTAAACCCGAATCATTTTATGTACCCGGGGGTATAGCTATTAATGATTATCTAGGGGAAGGGTCTATTATTGATACGGGGAAAAATCCGGATAGAAAATATTTGGAGTGGAGAATTCTCAATTTTTTTCTTAGAAAGAATATCGATATTGAGACTTGGACCGATATAGATACTGGAACCAACATTAATAAAAATACTAAGACTGGGACTAATGATTATCAAATAATTGATAAGAAAGATCTTTTTTATCTCACGATTCATCAAGAAATCAACCCATCCAATCAAAAAAAAAGGTTTTTTTTTGATTGGATGGGAATGAATGAAGAAATGCTACATCGTCCCATATCGAATCTAGAACCCTGGTTCTTCTCAGAATTTGTGCTACTTTATGATGCATATAAGATTAAACCGTGGATCATACCAATCAAATTACTTATTTTCAATTTGAATGGAAATGAAAACATTAGTGAAAATAAAAACATCAACAGAAATCAAAAAAAGGATCTTCGTCTATCATCTAATCAAAAAGAATATCTTGAATTAGAGAATCGAAATCAAGAAGAAAAAGAAGAGCTGGGTCAAGGGAATCTTGGATCAGATCCACGAAACCGACAAAAAGATCTTGAAAAAGATTCCGCGGAATCAGACATTAAAAAACGTAGAAAGAAAAGACAATCCAAGAGCAATAAGGAAGCGGAACTAGATTTCTTCCTGAAAAGGTATTTGCTTTTTCAATTGAGATGGGCTGATCCTTTGAATCAAAGAATTCTAAATAATATCAAGGTATATTGTCTCCTGCTTAGGCTGATAAATCCAAGGGAAATTGCTATATCCTCTATTCAAAGAGGAGAAATGCGCCTGGATGTAATGCTGATTCAGAAGGATCTAACTCTTACAGAATTGATAAAAAGGGGAATATTGATTATCGAACCGGTTCGTCTGTCTATAAAATGGGATGGACAATGGATTATGTATCAAACCATAAGTATTTCATTGGTCCATAAGAATAAGTACCAAACTAATCGAATATGCCGAGAAAAAAAATATGTTGATGAAGATTATTTCGATAGATCCATTGCACAACATGGAAAGGTACTTGTGAATGGAGATGAAAATAATTATGCTTTGCCTGTTCCTGAAAATATTCCATCTCCTAGACGTCGTAGAGAATTGAGAATTCTAATTTGTTTGAATTCCGAGAATGAGAATGTTGTGAATAGAAATTCAGTATTTTTCAATGGCAACAACGTAAGGAACTGTGTGCAATTTTTGGATGAGGACAAGCATTTTGATACAGATATAAATGAATTTATCCAATTCAAATTGTTTCTTTGGCCCAATTATCGATTAGAAGATTTAGCTTGTATGAATCGCTACTGGTTTAATACCAATAATGGCAGTCGTTTCAGTATGTCAAGGATACATATGTATCCACGAGTCAGAATTAGTTGATGGTGGATTTCCTATATATCTATATCACGTGTCATATCCGGTATATAAAGGTATACAAATGTACACACACGTTGTGTTACATTAGATTCTGATACATGATACTGATTCAATGATGTATCATATCAATTGGATCTAGGAATGAATCGGCAGAATTTTCTTAAGTCCCAATCATTCCCTTTTGTGGATGTAGAAATGTACCATCTCCTTCTATCGAATCCAATTGAAAATTGGATTCGATAGTAAAGTAGTCTATGAATAAATCCAGATTATTTTATTGTGTGTACCAGATCTAAATGACTGGCATTATTATTATTCCTGATCGGTAAAATCCATATCTGTGGAAAAGAAAGAAAAAAAAGAGAGAGAGAAGAATTATTTTTATGGTAAAAAATTCATTCATCTCAGTTATTCCGCAAGAAGAAAAAGAAAAAAACAAAGGGTCTGTTGAATTTCAAGTATTCAGTTTCACCAATAAGATACGGAGACTTACTTCACATTTGGAATTGCACAGAAAAGACTATTTATCCCAGAGAGGTCTGCGGAAAATTCTGGGAAAACGTCAACGTATACTGGCTTATTTGTCAAAGAAAAATAGAGTACGTTATAAAGAATTAATTGATCAGTTGGATATTCGGGAACCAAAAACTCGTTAATTTGAAAATTCGTTTGAATTATTTGCTTTATTAGATCTTGAATTTTGATGAACCTCGTTTCGTTTTCAGCAATTCATGAAATAATGAATCGGGGAAGAAAACATATGACTGTACCGGATATAAGAAAAGACTTCATGATAGTCAATATGGGTCCTCACCACCCATCAATGCATGGTGTTCTTCGACTCATCGTTACTCTAGATGGTGAAGATGTTATTGATTGTGAACCCGTATTGGGTTATTTACACAGAGGGATGGAAAAAATTGCGGAAAACCGAACAATTATACAGTATCTACCTTACGTAACACGTTGGGATTATTTAGCTACTATGTTCACAGAGGCAATAACGGTAAATGCACCAGAACAATTGGGAAATATTCAAGTACCTAAAAGAGCCAGCTATATCAGAGTCATTATGCTGGAGTTGAGTCGTATAGCTTCTCATTTGTTATGGCTTGGGCCTTTTATGGCGGATATCGGTGCACAGACTCCTTTCTTCTATATTTTCAGAGAGAGGGAATTGCTATATGATCTATTCGAAGCTGCCACAGGTATGCGAATGATGCATAATTATTTCCGTATCGGGGGAGTAGCTGCTGATCTACCTCATGGCTGGATAGATAAATGTTTGGATTTCTGCGATTATTCTTTAACAGGAGTTGTTGAATATCAAAAGCTTATTACGCGGAATCCCATTTTTTTGGAACGAGTTGAAGGAGTGGGCATTATTGGTGGAGAGGAAGCAATAAATTGGGGTTTATCAGGACCAATGCTACGAGCTTCCGGAATGCAATGGGATCTTCGTAAAGTTGATCATTATGAGTGTTACGATGAATTCGATTGGGAAGTCCAATGGCAAAAAGAAGGAGACTCATTAGCTCGTTATTTAGTACGAATCAGTGAAATGGCGGAATCCATAAAAATTATTCAACAGGCTCTGGAAGGAATTCCGGGGGGGCCCTATGAGAATTTAGAAGTCCGTCGCTTTGATAAAGCAAGGGATTCCGAATGGAATGATTTTGAATATCGATTCATTAGTAAAAAGCCTTCTCCCAC